TTTTCTATAATGATAGAAAAATGAGACACACTTGATCACAATTCTTATTCATCTCCTTTTTTTTGGTATTTTGAAAAAAAAAAAAGATTGGTTTAACTTGAAAATTTAATAATTCAATGCGTAAATGATTGAATTGGATTCGGTTGGGTGGTACCAACTAAATCGAATGCTAACTCCATTTATTTCTTATTGAATTAACTGATCAACTTGCTATCGGACATATTTTTTTTTTTTTGATTCGGTACTATTCCAATCCAAAATTTCGACATATTTCACTTTATTATTATGAGAATCAATCCGACTACTTCTGGGCCTGGGGTTTCCACACTTGAAGAAAAAAACCTAGGGCGTATCGCTCAAATTATTGGCCCGGTATTGGATGTCGTTTTTCCCCCCGGCAAAATGCCTAATATTTATAATGCTTTAGTAGTTAAGGGTCGAGATACCGCCGGTCAGCAAATTAATGTTACTTGTGAGGTACAGCAATTATTAGGAAATAATCGAGTTAGAACTGTCGCTATGAGTGCTACAGACGGGCTGATGAGAGGGATGGAAGTGATTGACACGGGAGCTCCTCTCAGTGTTCCGGTCGGAGGAGCCACTCTCGGACGAATTTTCAATGTTCTTGGAGAACCAGTTGATGATTTAGGTCCTGTAGATACTCGCACAACATCTCCTATTCATAGATCTGCGCCTGCCTTTATACAGTTAGATACGAAATTATCAATCTTTGAAACAGGAATTAAAGTAGTGGATCTTTTAGCTCCCTATCGTCGTGGAGGAAAAATTGGACTATTTGGAGGAGCTGGAGTAGGTAAAACAGTACTCATCATGGAATTGATCAACAACATTGCTAAAGCTCATGGAGGCGTATCTGTATTTGGCGGAGTAGGCGAACGTACTCGTGAAGGAAATGATCTCTACATGGAAATGAAAGAATCTGGAGTGATTAATGAAAAAAATATTGCAGAATCAAAAGTAGCTCTAGTCTATGGTCAAATGAATGAACCGCCGGGAGCCCGTATGAGAGTTGGTTTGACTGCCCTAACCATGGCGGAATATTTCCGGGATGTTAATGAACAAGACGTACTTTTATTCATCGACAATATCTTTCGTTTCGTCCAAGCAGGATCAGAAGTATCCGCCTTATTAGGGAGAATGCCTTCTGCGGTAGGTTATCAACCTACACTTAGTACAGAAATGGGTTCTTTGCAAGAAAGAATTACTTCTACCAAAGAGGGATCCATAACTTCGATCCAAGCAGTTTATGTACCTGCGGACGATTTGACCGACCCCGCTCCTGCCACGACATTTGCACATTTAGATGCTACTACCGTACTATCAAGAGGATTAGCTGCCAAAGGCATTTATCCGGCAGTAGATCCTTTAGATTCCACGTCAACTATGTTACAACCTCGGATCGTTGGCGAGGAACATTATGAAACCGCGCAAAGAGTTAAGCAAACTTCACAACGTTACAAAGAACTTCAGGACATTATAGCTATCCTTGGGTTGGACGAATTATCCGAAGACGATCGTTTAACTGTAGCAAGAGCACGAAAAATTGAGCGCTTTTTATCACAACCCTTCTTTGTGGCAGAAGTATTTACTGGTTCTCCAGGGAAATATGTTGGTCTCACAGAAACAATTAGGGGGTTTCAATTGATTCTTTCCGGAGAATTAGACGGTCTTCCCGAGCAGGCCTTTTATTTGGTAGGTAACATTGATGAAGCTGCCGCGAAAGCTATGAACTTAGAAGTGGAGAGCAAATTGAAGAAATGACCTTAAATCTTTGTGTACTGACCCCTAATCGAATTATTTGGGATTCAGAAGTGAAAGAAATCATTTTATCTACTAATAGTGGCCAAATTGGTGTATTACCAAACCACGCCCCTATTGCCACGGCTGTAGATATAGGTCTTTTAAGAATACGTCTCAATGATCAATGGTTAACGGTGGCTCTGATGGGTGGTTTCGCTAGAATAGGTAATAATGAGATCACTATTTTAGGAAATGATGCGGAGATGAGTACTGACATTGATCCGCACGAAGCTCAACAAGCTCTTGAAATAGCTGAAGCTAACTTAAGTAGGTCTGAAGGTAAGAAACAAACAATTGAGGCTAATCTAGCTCTCAGACGGGCTAGGACACGAGTAGAGGCTATCAATCAATGATATTTTCTACTAGTCAATAAATCAAAATAATGAATCAAAAGAAAAGAAGTTCTTTATCTTTACAAGTGGAAGTTATTTATTATGGTATCATATTATGATATACCAAATATACCAATAATACCACACCACATTTTAATTCTTCTAATTGAACATAATCAAGTCTAATCTGATACAACGAAAAAATAAAATAAAAATAAGGAGTAAGAAGATGGTATAAAAACTTATTAGATACCGGAGTCAATGGTATCTAATAAGTTTTACCTACTATTGGATTTGAACCAATGACTCCCGCCGTATGAAAGCAATACTCTAACCACTGAGTTAAGTAGGTCATTTATCACCAAAAAAGGACCCATTACTTCGATAATTATAGATCGAATATTATTTCTAAGCAATACCAATCCTTTATTTTTTTAACAATAAACAGACCATAGAACTATCATGTGGATCATGGAATATAGATATGTTAAGATATCTATGAACAAGGGCTATAGCTCAGTTAGGTAGAGCACCTCGTTTACACGTGCGCCAACGCTTTTCAGGGAGCAAATTGTGCAATGAACATAATTTCTCTTATTGAGAAATCGATGTCTTACTCCATAAATAAAATTAGAGAAAACAAGAGAACAATAGCATGACAAATATTTGGTTTGGTCTGATTCAGGTGCGAATTCAGGTGCCAAATAGAAACATTGATAATTGATAAGGTTAATACTCAGCCCATTCAATGCCAGGCATAATGAGTTTAAGGGCCTCAAAATAACCTCTTTTCGTTCTATGAACTTTAAGGTGTATGAAGTCTCATATTTGACTCTTGGAGCGGAGCGGTAGAGACTCCATTTAACTTAGGTTGATTTAGGCCGGAGGCAGACCTAAGTCAAGGTAATCCTTCTTTGAAACACTTTGGTATTGCTCTTAGATTAGAATACAAATAATGAATCAGAGCACATGGAACCATATTATTATCTTTTTTTTTTTTATCTTCCGGTAAAGGAAAAGGAAAGAAAAATATGGTGGACTAAGTCAATTTTTACATCTCTTAATGAAAGAGCCCAATGCAAAAAAATGCATGTTGGGTCTTTGAAACAGTTCGAATCATTTCGATAATAATAAGTTTGATCTGTTTTACCGAGAAGGTCTACGGTTCGAGTCCGTATAGCCCTAATACATTTTTTTGTATAGATTTTATTTACTCAAAAGAACAACAATTCATTTTAATAGATCCAATTTCAATAGATCTAAACAGTATTTATCAAATCTCGTATAAAATACCCATCCCTCCTCATTAATTTTAATTTTCGTGGATAAATGACATATGACTTTTTTCTTCTTTTCTTGTCCACGATCAAAGGGTTAGTGATACACTTTTGCTTTGGTATATGCAATATCAGCTAATTTATGAAGTGAAAATCATGACATGATGCTGTCTAAAAACTCCAACCTGACGACCCAACCAAATCTAATCCTAAGTCACACGGGCCTAGGACCCATTCTTTTCTTGGTCTTGTATTTGTAGAAGTCCTCTGTTGTTTGGCAGACCAACATAACAACTCCAATTGATTGTTTTAGAGACGATGAATTGGTCCTAAATGTATCAACCTTAGTTATTCTATATTCTATCAGTTGAGTTTGTTGAGGGATTTGGTCTGTCGGATCGTTCGATAATGTGTGATTATTTCTCTAATGAAATAACTCGATTTTTTATTTCTGAAAGAGTCCCAGTGGGATAGGACAGGTTCAAAGTTTCTGATTATTTTTGATATAGAAAGGTATGAGTTGCTATATGTAAAGTAAAGGTTCCTCACAACTCAAGGGATTTAATAAAATAAATTAAGAAAAATAGAAATTCAATCTAGGACAAGGAAAGGGGCTAAAATAAATATAACCATTCGATGTATTAGATTATGTTTACATATTATTTGATTCGTATCGAATCAATAGAAAGAATGATCTTATACTTAGATTTTAATGAAAATAATCCTTTGACTTTGAGTAGAATATACTAGAAATACCTAGACTTTTTATCCCATATGACTACTCATACTTTCATAGTATATTTATACTTACTATACTACTATATTTTATTATATTTATATATTATTATATATTATAATATTATATTTATATATTATTATATATTATAATATTATATTTAATTATTTAATCTTAATATATACTATATCTTAATATATACTATATATATATATTAGAATTAGATATTGGTTGGTATATTTTAATTATAATTATATTTATAATTTTATATTTACTAATATAGTAATACTATAGTAATACAGTTTATATATATATATATATACTATTTATTTATATTATTTATTTATATTATACTATTTTTTATATACTATTGTAGTACTATAGGTTTATAATATATAGGTAATAGTCAATATGTATACTGTATACAATAAATAATATATATATAACTCTAACATAATATATAACATAAATATAATATAACTATAACATACTAGTATAATATAAATACTGATTGTAAGAGAAACCATTCGAGAGAAACCCGTACTAAAGTGAAAAAGTTTTGTTTGTATAATAGCATCTTATGTCTACATCATATCAAAATAGAATCGAAATAAAAAATAAATGTAAGTAGGATTTTATTTTCTTGAATGAATGTTTAAATTAAACAAGACATGTCCTACAGCAAACAAACTCTATGCAGTTTAATTTAATTAAACTCAATTCTTGTTTCGCCTAAGAAGTTCTGGATGAATTGACAATTCCAATGCGAATTTAGCCTATTCCACATTAAATTAACAGGAGTGCTTTTATGTTTCTGCTTTACGAATATGAGAT